ATAATTTTTGCTGTTATGTTCATGAATGGTTCCGAATATTACAAAGATTTTCATCTTTGGACCGTTGGGGATGGGGTTACATCGGTGGTTTGTACAAGTATTTTTGTTTCACTAATTACTACTATTCTAGAGACGTCATGGTATGGGATTATTTGGACTACAAAATCAAACCAGATTATAGAACAAGATTTTTTAAGTAATAGTCAACAAATTGGGATTCATTTATCAACAGATTTTTTTATTCCATTTGAATTCATTTCAATAATTCTTTTAGTTGCGTTAATAGGTGCAATTGCTGTAGCTCGTCAATAAAAAATATTTCGAACTGGGAATAAAAATAAACCTTTGTTCCAGGTTATCACAGTAATTTCCTTTCCGTTTTTTTATTCATATATCATATATATATATAAAACAGAAACCCGTTAGTTCGATCTATTACCAAATATATTATTTGGTTCTGTATTTGTTCTATTCTAGTCAATCAAATAGGTTGAATTTTTGTTTATATTGAAATGAATCAAGATTGATAAGGAGTTTTTTAATGATACTCGAACATGTACTTGTTTTGAGTGCCTATTTATTTTCTGTTGGTCTTTATGGATTGATTACGAGTCGAAATATGGTTAGGGCCCTTATGTGTCTTGAACTTATTTTGAACGCAGTTAATATAAACTTTGTAACATTTTCTGATTTTTTTGATAGTCGTCAAGTAAAAGGATCCATTTTCTCCATTTTTGTTATAGCTATTGCAGCCGCTGAAGCGGCTATTGGGCTGGCTATTGTTTCATCAATTTATCGTAATAGAAAATCAACTCGTATCAATCAATCTAATTTGTTGAATAAGTAGTATTAATCATATAAATTCTAATAGTATATTTAGAAAGATAAATAAATTCAAATAAGCATGTCTGCTACGTGAGCTTTAATCATGTTTACACAAACATAAGAAATCAAAGTATTTTAGCCCTCTCTCATGAGCCACTACAGAAGTAGATTAAAATTTTTCTGATAACTCATTGATTCGTCTAGTATCTAAATATACCATTCATTTCTAAGTTTACTATATCGAAAATTTATGACATTCCAAAATGTATAGATCCAATGTCACATTCAGTAAAGATTTATGATACATGTATAGGGTGCACTCAATGTGTCCGAGCCTGTCCCACCGACGTATTAGAAATGATACCCTGGGATGGATGTAAAGCTAAACAAATTGCTTCTGCTCCAAGAACAGAAGATTGTGTTGGTTGTAAGAGATGTGAATCCGCCTGTCCAACCGATTTCTTGAGTGTTCGGGTTTCTTTATGGCATGAAACAACTCGTAGTATGGGTCTAGCTTATTGATATGTTCCATAAAATTCTACTTGAATCCATTTGATTTTTTTATTGACCGTGCTCGAAAAATATATGTTATTTTGAGCACGGGTTTTTCTGGTCCAAGTGTATCTTGTCTTTACTACGAATTTTTTTCCTTGGTTAACAATAATTGTAGTTTTGCCAATATTAGCAGGCTCCGTCATTTTCTTTCTTCCCCATAGAGGAAATAGAGTCATCAGGTGGTATACTATATGTATATGTATTTTAGAACTTCTTCTAACGACTTATGCATTCTGTTATCAGTTTCAATTTGATGATCCATTAATCCAACTAGTCGAGGACTATAAATGGATCAATTTTTTTGATTTCCATTGGAGATTAGGAATAGATGGACTTTCTATAGGACCCATTCTACTAACGGGATTCATTACCACTGTAGCTACTTTAGCAGCTTGGCCGGTTACTCGAGATTCTCGCTTATTCCATTTCCTTATGTTAGCAATGTACAGCGGGCAAATAGGATTATTTTCTTCTCGGGACCTTTTGCTTTTTTTCATCATGTGGGAGTTAGAATTAATTCCGGTTTATATACTTTTAGCCATGTGGGGGGGAAAGAAACGTCTTTACTCGGCTACAAAATTTATTTTATATACGGCGGGAGGTTCCGTTTTTCTCTTAATGGGAGTTCTGGGTGTCGGTTTATATGGTTCTGCTGAACCGACATTAAATTTTGCAACATTAGTTAATCAGTCGTATCCTGCGGCTTTGGAAATAATATTCTATATTGGGTTTTTTATTGCTTTTGCTGTCAAATCGCCGATTATACCCCTACATACATGGTTACCAGATACCCATGGAGAAGCACATTACAGTACTTGTATGCTTTTAGCCGGAATCTTATTAAAAATGGGAGCGTATGGATTGATTCGGATTAATATGGAATTATTATCCCACGCCCATTCTATATTTTCTCCGTGGTTAGTGATAGTAGGCACAATACAAATAATCTATGCAGCCTTAACATCTCTTGGACAACGTAATTTAAAAAAAAGAATAGCCTATTCCTCTGTATCTCATATGGGTTTCATACTTATCGGAATTGGTTCTATAACCGATACGGGACTAAACGGAGCCATTTTACAAATAATCTCTCATGGGTTTATTGGTGCTGCGCTTTTTT